TGGAGCCAATAAAGACTAAGAAAGTTGACTCAAGAATAAATTGATTATAAGCTCCGTTGTAAAATTCTGACCTAATCATTAAATACGAAACGATGGGAACGATGAAAGCTGTGAATGCAAAAGATTTTATTAAACAAATGAATCTTACTGAGTCACTAGTTGGGATGGCGAAATGAACCGGAAATAAATTAATCTATTCTGATATTCTGAGAAATCACGAAGAAGCGCTACGACTGAAATAGAGATTGCAAGAGTAAATATTCGCCCGCGAAAACTTTTTTTTTGGTAAACTTGTATAAATATAAAGGACAAAAGAAAAGAAAGATTTATTAGAATACTATTCTATTATTTATAAAATTTTTTAGAAACATGTTCTAATATCTATTCAAATTAATTGAAATTCCACTTTTAATCTTTTTATTCGTGAGGAGCTGGATGAGAAGAAACTCTCACGTCCAGTTTTGTAGTAGAGATGGAATTCCGAAACAACCATCAACTATAACCCCAAAAGAACTAGATTCCGTAAACAACATAGAGGAAGAATGAAAGGAATATCTTATCGAGGTAATCATATTTGTTTCGGTAAATATGCTCTTCAGGCACTTGAACCTGCTTGGATCACATCTAGACAAATCGAAGCAGGTCGACGAGCAATGACACGAAATGCACGCCGTGGCGGAAAAATATGGGTCCGTATATTTCCAGACAAACCGGTTACAGTAAGACCGGCTGAAACGCGTATGGGTTCGGGGAAAGGATCCCCTGAATATTGGGTAGCTGTTGTTAAACCGGGACGAATACTATATGAAATGGGTGGGGTAACCGAAAATATAGCTAGAAGGGCTATTTTAATAGCAGCATCTAAAATGCCTATACGAACTCAATTTATTTTTTCGGGATAAAAATGTAGAACCGACAGAAATGAGTCTTGTGGATGAAACAAAATCGCAAGTTTCTTTTTTTGGCTAAACAATATTCTTTAATTTTCTTCAGCCTTTGCATTGGAAGAATAGACTAAAAAATTGATATGATTCAACCTCAGACCCATTTAAATGTAGCGGATAATAGCGGGGCTCGAGAATTGATGTGTATTCGAATCATAGGAGCTAGTAATCGTCGATATGCTCATATCGGTGACGTTATTGTTGCTGTGATCAAAGAAGCAGTACCAAATATGCCCCTAGAAAAATCAGAAGTAGTCAGGGCTGTAATTGTTCGTACCTGTAAAGAACTTAAACGTGACAGCGGTATAATAATACGATATGATGACAATGCTGCAGTTGTAATTGATCAAGAAGGAAATCCAAAAGGAACTCGCATTTTTGGTGCAATCCCCCGGGAATTGAGACAATTAAATTTTACTAAAATAGTTTCATTAGCTCCCGAGGTATTATAAAAAAGGGGGGATCGTGATATCTTTTGGGTATTTGAAAAAAAAAAAAAAATAGATTAAGAACTAGATTAATTCCTAGATTGTGTCTCACGCATATACCTTGAAAAATTCATATTCATAAACCAATAAAAAAAAGAAAAACATGTTGATTATATTCAATTTTGAGGCACCAATAATTTTAGTTCATCATGGGTAGAGACACTATTGCTGAGATAATAACCTCTATACGAAATGCTGATATGGATAGAAAAAGAGTTGTTCGCATAGCATCTACTAATATTACCGAAAATATTGTTAAAATCCTTTTGCGAGAAGGTTTTATCGAAAACGTCAGAAAACATCGAGAAAAAAACAAATATTTTTTAGTTTTAACCCTGCGACATAGAAGGAATAGGCAAAAACCCTATAGAAATTTTTTAAATTTAAAACGGATCAGTCGACCCGGTCTACGAATATATTCTAACTCTCAACGAATTCCTAGAATTTTAGGTGGGATGGGGATTGTAATTATTTCTACTTCTCGAGGTATAATGACAGACCGGGAGGCTCGACTAGAAGGAATCGGCGGAGAAATTTTGTGTTATATATGGTAATCCTTTTAATATCTAAACGGGCTATGAAACCTCTTCCTATTTATAAAAAAAAAAAGAAAGGGAGTGAGTTGTCTAATTTAGTTTCTCCTCCATTCCTTAATACTTCAAGGGGGCTTTACCTGGAATGAAAGAACAAAAATGGATTCATGAAGGTTTAATTACTGAATCGCTTCCCAATGGCATGTTCCGGGTCCGATTAGATAATGAAGATCTGATTCTAGGTTATGTTTCAGGAAAGATCCGACGTAGTTTTATACGGATACTGCCGGGAGATAAAGTGAAAATTGAAGTAAGTCGTTATGATTCAACCAGAGGACGTATAATTTTTCGACTCCGAAATAAGGATTCGAAAGATTAGGTGATTGTTATTCAATAGGATGCGTGATGAAAAATTTCAAGAAACTTATTTTCTACCAAACAGTAGATTCAGAATTAAGAGAAGGAATGACAAATATGAAAATAAGAGCTTCCGTTCGTAAAATTTGTGAAAAATGTCGACTAATCCGCAGGCGGG